CCATTGTCGCGATTAAATTAATGTTTGAGTAGGGGGCTCAATTATAGCTTTGAAGGCTATAGGTTTTTTTAACCTAAAACATTAAAGAGAAATTAGTCTTGAGGGGATAATGCCTAAAAGAGAAAAAAAGGTGAGGATTCTGAGAAGGAAAAAGTTTTTTGCAGGTTTACTTTTTTGAAATCATGTTATGCTTTGGAGATACAAGGTGAATGTACTAAAACATAGTCGTGTATAGAAGTATAAGGTAATTAAACTTGATGAAATGAGAATAATAAGAATAGGGAATCTTCTTTTTAGTGTCAATATAGCTAGTCATTTTGGGAAAAATCCTAGAAGAGGGGGGAGTCCCCCTAGGGAAAGTATATTAATAAAAACAATGACTTTTTCATTTATATTCTGGATTATAGAAAGTTGGGAAAAATAATTTAGGTTAAAAAATCAGAAGGAAAAACAAAGAATAAATCTAGTAAAGCAGTAAATAAAAAAGTAGATAAATCACAAACTTGAATTTAAAAATATTATTCTGCCAATTCATCCTAGGTGTGAAATAGAAGAAAAGGCTAAAATTTTTCGTATTGAGGTTTGGTTGAAGCCGGAGATAGCTCCGATGATAGCGGATGTGAGAGCGAAAAAGATCAAGCTTTTTGAGTGGAAAAGGATGGAAAGAATAGTTAAGGGAGAAATTTTTTGTCAAGTTAAAAGTAAAAGAGAGTTAATCCAATTTATTCCTTCTAGGACTTCTGGGAATCAAAAATGAAATGGGGCTATTCCGAGTTTTGTACAGAGGGCAAGTGTAATCAAAATGTTAGGGGAGAGAATAAAAAAAACACCTGTATAAATGAAGAAAAACATGGAACAAAAAATCACTAGGGCGGAGGCAATAGCTTGAATAAGAAAATATTTAATGGCAGCTTCTCTACTTTTTTTATTGGTTTCTAAATTGATAATCAAAGGAATGAAGGATATAAGATTGATTTCTAGACCTATTCATATGCCGAATAAGGAAGAAGAAGAAATAGAAATTGTTGCGCCTAAAATTAAGAAAAAAAAATAAATAGTGGGGGGAAAATAAAGATTCATTAAAAAGAAGTGTTTTCACTATCGTTGGGGTATGAACCCAAAAGCTTAAGCTTAGCTTATCTTTTTATAATAAGAATAAGAATAACTTACATGATTTACTCTATCAAAGTAACCCTTTTATCAGGCACCTTATTAATAATTAGTTTATAGGAACAGCGTAATTTGACTGCGAAGGAAGTAGTGCGATACTACTATTATTAACGTAATAAAAGTTTTTTTGGGTCTCGATTGTAACATACAGTAGCTTAACTCAAAGCATTAAACTTTTAATTTAAAGATAAGTAAAACTTTTGTGTGAAATTGTTAAAAGGTAAAAGAGACTTTAAGGAGAAGAAAATTTTGTAAAATTTGTTAAAACATTGTACAATGTAAATATAATTATAAATTTTATATTAATCAAAATGTTCTGGTGACTTGATTTTCTCTATTCCCTGAAATATTTTGTTGATATTTAGGCTAATTTTGGAGGTTTTTGTTTTTTTTTGATTTAGGGTTAGAAAGGTCTTTTTCTTTATATATAGTACATATTATCTAAATTGTCTTTTAAAAAAAATATGGAAGATTTTTGTTGGTATTGAAAGTGTTTTTAAGAGACTAGGGCTGAACGTTGAGGTCCGTGTTGTAGTCTTAGTTTTTTTGTAAATCTACATGTAAGTTTAAGCTAGTAATAAATAGTTATAGAGTTTTATAAGAGAATCTCAGTAGAAAGTTTTAGAAATAAAGAAAAGTTTTATCTAGACAATAAATTAGGAGTGGATAATGGCGTGCCAGCAGCCGCGGTTATACTTCAGCTCCAAGCTAAGATTTCAGTACAAGATTGTGTTTTGAAATAATAATTTGATTATAACTTATTAAGATTGTAGAGTAGAATCTAAATTTCTAGAAGGGATAATTGGTCTAAAGCATAGGATTTATTTTAGGGACCAGGATTAGATACCCTGTTACTTTTAATTAAATAATTTTGGAATAATAGTTTTTATGAAATTTAACGGATTTGGCGGCAAGATAGCCCCTTAGAGGAACCTGCCCTGTAAACGATGAACCACGAGAGACCCTACTTTTTTTGGTGATCAGTTTGTATATCGCTGTTGTCAGTTAGATTCTTGAGAATATTTTCATTCATGATAAGTTCATTGACTTCAAGTAAAGGTGCAGCTTATAGAAAAGATAGAGGTGGGTTACATTTATAAGATTAAATACGGATAAGATGAATGAAACATTCTTTGAAGGTGGATTTAACTGTAAAACTTAATTAAGTTTGGTGAGAGCTCTATCTTGTGTACACACCGCCCGTCGCTCTCTTTTTTAAAACGAGATAAGTCGTAACAAGGTAAGTGTAATGGAAATTGTACTTGATGGGAACAAGCTGTTTTAGCATTTCATTTACACTGAAAAGGTTCTTGTAATACCACAAGGTTCTCAATAGAAAATATAGTTTTTGGATAAAATTTTTAGAAATATAAAGAATTTAGTAGTGTTGACGAAATTTCTTTTTGCTATAGAGTATTAGTACAGTGATGGAAATTGTTGAAAAATTAATTTGAAAAATCCTATAATAAGATAGTACTTTTAATCATAGGTACCTTTTGTATTAGTGGCTATTAAAATTTTATTAGAAAATTTTTTCTCGAAAGTAAAAGATCTAATTGGATTATTAAGTTTTTGTGTCAAAAAAATTTATAAAATCCGTTTAGGTGTGAGATGCAAATCGTTTTTACTAATATCTAGTAACTTTAGAAAAAAATTTAGTTTGGGCCGCTAAGGAATTCTTTATTTTAAAGAAACTTTTTTTTGTAGTCTTATATTTTAGGGGATGAGCTCTAAAATAAATTTAAAAGAAAAGGAAGCGTTAATTTCTAAGTAGGCTTAGAATTGGCCAAAAGATAGTGTTATAAGATAGAAATTTAGATTTAGGATTTATTTTTCTTTTAATTAAATGAAGTTTATAAAGAAATAATTTAGTTATTGTAAATATGATAGTATAAGTAGATGAATCAATTATTTAGAAATTTGTGTGAATTTTTCTTATAAAGGAATTATATAATTTATGGCAAAAGAACTCGGCAAATGAGATTTCCGAATGTTTAACAAAAACATTTCCTCTTGATAAAGGGAGGTAAGACCTGCTCACTGAAGTTTAAAGAGCCGCAGTATCCTGACTGTGCTAAGGTAGCATAATCATTAGTCTTTTAATTGGAGACTGGTATGAATGGTTAAACGAGAAATCAACTTTTTTTGCTATAGAAATCAAATTTAATTTTTTAGTGAAAAAGCTAAAATTTCTCAGAAAGACGAGAAGACCCTATAGAGTTTTATATTTTGAATAATTTTTTCTAATTAGATTTTTTTAGATAAAATTTTTTTATAATATTTTGTTGGGGCGACATTTAGATAAGAAAAACTCTTTATTTTTAAAACTTTATTAAAAGAATTGAATGATCCTTTAAAAAAGATCATAAGAAAAAATTACCTTAGGGATAACAGCGTAATCTTTTTTGAGAGTTCTAATCGACAAAAAGGTTTGCGACCTCGATGTTGGACTAAAATTTAGGCAAGGTGCAGTAGTTTTGCTTTAAGGTCTGTTCGACCTATAATATTTTACACGATCTGAGTTCAGACCGGCGTAAGCCAGGTTGGTTTCTATCCTCTGATTTTTTTTTATCAGCTTAGTACGAAAGGATTGGTTGGTTATAAAATTTATAATGAAAGAATAACATTAAAATAGTTTATAAATTTGGCAGATAATTGTAATAGACTTATAATCTAAAAATGGGAATTAAAGTTTCTCAATTTATAGTGATGTTAGTAATTTATTATGTCTTATTATTGATTTGTGTTTTGGTTTCTGTGGCATTCTTAACTTTGTTGGAACGAAAGGTTTTAGGATATATTCAGATTCGGAAGGGTCCAAACAAGGTGGGGTTTAGTGGGATTTTACAGCCTTTTTCTGATGCTATCAAGCTTTTTTCTAAGGAGCAAACTTGATCTTTAGTTTCAAATTATCTTTTGTATTTTTTTTCACCCGTTTTTATATTTTTTATGTCTTTGTTTTTGTGAAGTATGATGCCTTTTGGAACAGGATTTTACGATTTTGAGTTTGGTTTCTTTTTTTTTCTTTGTGTGTTAAGATTGGGTGTTTATCCTCTGATAATTGCTGGTTGATCTTCTAATTCTAAGTATGCTTTATTGGGGGGACTTCGAGCTGTGGCCCAAACTATTTCTTATGAGGTTAGCTTGGCTTTGGTTTTATTGTCATTTATTGTTATAGTGGGCGAATATAGACTGGACGATTTTGTTGAATTTCAAAGTTCTTTTTACTTAATCTTTTTTTTTTATCTTTTGCCTTTAGTTTGAGTTGTTTCTTGTTTAGCCGAGATAAATCGAACACCTTTTGATTTTGCGGAGGGTGAGTCAGAACTTGTCTCTGGTTTCAATGTTGAATATAGAGCTGGAGGGTTTGCTTTATTATTTTTAGGAGAATATTCAATGATTATTCTAATGAGAACTATTATAGTAATTTTGTTTTTAGGGGGGAGATTGAACTTGGTCTTTTTTCGAAAGTGGGTTTATTTATTTCTTGTTTTATGGTTACGAGGGACTTTTCCTCGTTATCGATATGATAAGTTAATGGGATTAGCTTGAAAGAGAATTTTGCCGTTTACTTTGCATTGTTTATTTATACATATGGGATTTAAGGTTTTGTTAGAAATCCTTTAAAAGTTTCTATTTTCTTAAAATAGTACAATTTAAAAGGGAGAAGATCTCGTTTTTAGATTTACAATCTAACGCTTATAAACTCGGCCACCTTTTAGGCAAGTGAAAACCTGAAGGTAACTCCACTTTCGCAAAGTGGTATTTTTCTTAAAATATATCACCTAAACTGTTAGAAGATTCGAACTTCTCTAAAATGCTTTCAAAGCACCTGCTTACCTGTCAGCCAAACAGCTAAAATTTTAAATTTTTAGTTTTGGTTAATCTTCATACAATGGAAAGCTTAGCAGTTATTTTTCTATAACTTTATCCCATAGGAGATTAGCTACAGGACAAGTGAGAAAAAATGAAAAGTAAAAAACGGTTAGAAGTTGTCCAATAACAATGTAAGGGTCTTCTACAGGTATACCTCCAATCCACGTTAGAAGAACGGCAGTGCTAATATATGATCAGAATAAAAGTTTAGAAATTGGATAAAAGGTTAGACACCGGAAATTTCTTTTTTGGGATAGAGGAAGAATAGCAATAATTAGAATAGATATGACTAAGGCTAGGACTCCTCCTAATTTATTAGGGATAGAACGGAGAATAGCATAAGCGAAAAGATAATATCATTCCGGCTTAATGTGTTCTGGGGTAACAAGAGGATTAGCGGGGATAAAATTTTCGGGGTCTCCTAGTAGATAAGGTCTTCACAGAGTAATTATAAGAAGAAGGAAAAACAAAATTATGAATCCTAAAACGTCTTTGAACGTAAAGTAGGGGTGAAAGGGGATTTTGTCTATATTACCATTTAAACCTAGTGGGTTATTAGAGCCAGTTTGGTGAAGAAATAAAAGATGTGTGACAGCCATTCCTAAGATTAAAAAAGGGACCAGAAAATGAAGAGCAAAAAACCGGGTAAGAGTAGCATTGTCGACTGCAAATCCTCCTCATATTCATTCTACTAGACTTGGTCCAATATAGGGAATTGCGGAGAATAGATTAGTAATAACTGTTGCTCCTCAAAAAGATATTTGACCTCAAGGTAGGACATACCCAATGAAGGCTGCAGCTATAGTTAGAAATAAAATCACAATTCCTGTTATTCATGTATGAAATATTTTATAAGATCCATAATAAATCCCTCGAGAGACGTGAAGGTAAATGCAGATAAAGAAGAAAGATGCCCCATTTGCATGTAATGTACGAATTAGTCATCCTCTGTTAACGTCACGTATAATGTGAACAACAGAGGAAAAAGCAAGACTAATATCGGAGGCGAAGTGTATGGCTAGGAATAAACCTGTAATAATTTGAATACCTAGGCATAGACCTAGAAGAGATCCAAAATTTCATATATAGGAAATATTGGAAGGTGTTGGGAGGTCAATAAGGGCTCCATTCATAATTTTGATTAGAGGGTGACTTTTACGTATAGGTTTTGACATTAATTAATTCGAAGTGGGCCTTGATTTATTTTTCTGATTTTGACTACTGTTAGGAGGGTTAGGATAATATAAGATGCTATCAAGAGGGTAATAGGTATAATGGAAAGAGAAAATGGTTTGAAAATAGTTAGATTTGAAAATTGTTCTTGGAATAAAGTTTTTGATTCTGGGGTAAGATTTTGTTTAGGTCTTGTGAGAATAAAACTTGCAAGGGGGGCAATAAGCAAGGGAAATAATATTTTTAGATTAGGCTTGAATATTTCGTTTGAAGCGATATTAGACATGTATGTAAATAGAATTAGTATACCTCCTAAAAAAGCTAAAATAAGTGTGTAGGAAAACCATGGGAATTGGGTAATGGTGTATATGAATATAGAAATTAACATGGTTTGAAAAATTAGGACAAAAATTATGGCTAAGGGATGAAATATAAAAAGGAAAATAAGGTTCATAGTAAATATAGAAATTATCATAAAAATAATCATAGCCTAAAAGGAGGCGTCCTTTTTCTGATTTACAAGACCAGTATTTTTTATAAATTACATAGGCTAGATAATAATTCAGAAAAAAATTTGGGTTTAAGTTTAAAATTTAAAAATATTTCCTGTGATAATATTTTCCAAATATATGTTTCTGGTAGTGTTTTGAACTTGTATCTTTTTCTATGTGTGAACATATAAAGTGATTTTATTATGTCAACAATTTAGAATATATTGTTTTTATTATTTATAAGTTATGACAGAAACTTTTATTTCAGGTCTGAAATTGCGCCTAATACTGATTTTCAGACTCTAGCCCGGCTCTAACGAGATCAAGCCTAGGTCATTAAAAATCAGTATTAGGCGCTATAGCTCTCTGGTTTACAAGACCAAGGTATTTATAAATTATACAGATCAGAAGGTAGTTTAAGAAAAATTTGGGTTTTGGAAATCTAAGATGCTGTAAAGTCTTTCTGAGTGATAATATCTTTTTATACTTTGCCCATATTTTTATTTTTAGTAGGATTTTGAATTTACGTTTCTAAACGTAGGCATTTAATGAATATACTAATTAGATTGGAATATATTGCTTTATCTGTCTTTTTATTAATTATGATAGTGACTTTTATAATAGGTTTAGAAACTTACTTGAGACTAATTTTTTTAGTGGCCTCGGTATGTGAAGGAAGACTTGGTGTAGGAATCATAGTAGGAATAGTTCGTTCTCATGGTTCAGACTATATTTCAAGTTTTAGAGTTTTAAAATGTTAAAATTTGTTTTTTTAATATTAGGATTAATATTAATATCTTTGTTTGGTGAATTTTTGATTTATTTTCCTTATTTTGTTCTTCTATCTTTGGGATGATTAATATTTTACGGGGAAAATTTTGTGAGACTATCATTTTTTGGGTTAGATACTTTGAGATGATTTTTAATTTTATTAACTTTTTGAATTATTATATTAATGCATTTATCTAGACATGGGTATAAATTATATAATTTTTATTACCAGAAATTTTGTTTAATTTTGATAATGATAATAATTTTGTTATTTATAACTTTTAGAACTCTAGATTTATTGACTTTTTATATTTTTTTCGAAGGTTCTCTAATTCCCATTTATTTGTTAATTATGGGTTGGGGTTATCAACCTGAACGTTTACAGGCTGGGATTTACCTATTATTATATACAATTTTTGCTTCTTTACCTTTATTAATCTCAGTAATTTTCTTAGGAGAATTTTTAGGAGGATATAATTTTTCTTTGTTAAATTTTTGTTTTGAATCTTCTTATTGGGTGAGAATTTGGTTCTTTTTTTCTATCTTTGCTTTTTTAGTTAAATTACCTGCTTTTTATGTTCATTTATGGCTCCCGAAAGCGCATGTTGAGGCTCCTGTGGCTGGTTCAATAATGTTGGCAGGGGTTTTATTGAAGCTAGGATGTTACGGTATAATACGTCTAATAGGTTTTTTCGAGGGAAAAGTAAGTTTTTTGAGAAGAGTGTTAGTTTCTCTAGGTCTGTTAGGGGGATTAATGGTAAGTTTTATTTGTTTGCGTCAAGTAGACTTAAAGGCTTTAATTGCTTATTCTTCTGTTAGACATATAGGGCTAGCTTTAGGAGGATTGGGAAGATGAGGACTATGAGGTTATAGATCTTGCTTATATACGTGTGTGGCTCATGGGTTATGTTCTTCTGGTCTTTTTTTTCTTTCTGGGGTGGTTTATGAGCGAAGAGGTTCACGAAGAATTTTAATTAATAAAGGAATATTAGAAATAATACCAAGAATGTCTTTTTGGTGATTTATGTATTGTATTGGTAATATGGCAGCTCCAATCGTACTAAATTTGGTCGGTGAATTAGGTTTGATCGGAAGAATTTTGGGGTTTAGATTCTATTCTATGATATTTCTTACATTTTTTTCTTTTATAGGGGCTTGTTATAGATTATATTTGTTTTCTTCGACTCAACATGGTATATATTTTTCAGGGATTCGATCCTTATCAGATGGATTGGTCCGAGAGTACTTAATTCTTTTATTGCATTTTTATCCTTTGTTTTTTTTAATTCTAGAGGTGGACTTAATAACTTTTTGCTTAAATAGTTTAAGAAAAATTCAAGTTTGTGGTACTTGAGATGTAAGATTTACTTTAGGCTATGTTTGTCTTAAGAATGTGAAATTTGATTTTTATATTTTTTCTTGCTTTTTCTCTTTTGTTGTTCTTTTTAAGATTGACAATATTAGGAAATTCTTTTAGTTTATATTTAGATTGAAGAATTTTTTCTTGAGGGGGGACCGATGTAAATTTTGTTTTTTTTATTTGATTGGGTTTCTTTTATATTTTTATCTTTTGTTCTTTTTATTTCTGGAAGAGTATTTTATTACTCTGGGGAATATATAGAGGGAGAATTAAAAAATCTCGATTTATTTATCTGTTGGCTGGATTCGTGGGTTCTATGGGACTTTTGATTTTAAGACCAAATTTAATTAGAATTCTTTTAGGATGAGATGGGTTAGGATTAGTCTCGTACTGTTTGGTAATTTTTTATCAAAATTATAAATCTTTGAATGCTGGGACTTTGACAGTCTTGTCTAATCGTGTTGGGGATGTGCTAATTTTATTGGGAACTGCTTATATAATTAATTATGGGGATTGGAGTTTTGTGGCTTGGATGGGAACAAGAGAGAGATTAGTGTTAGTTGGGATTTTAATTCTGCTGGCTTCTTTAACTAAAAGAGCTCAAATTCCCTTTTCTGCTTGACTTCCTGCAGCTATGGCTGCTCCAACCCCAGTCTCTTCTTTGGTCCATTCTTCAACCTTAGTGACCGCTGGGGTGTATTTGATTATTCGTTTAGGTTGAGTCTATGATTTTTGAATAAATGATCTTTTAATGGTCCTTTCAGTTTTAACGATGTTTATGGCTGGTTTGGGGGCGTGTTTTGAATTTGATTTAAAAAAGATTATTGCTTTATCAACATTAAGACAATTAGGGTTAATGATATATAGATTATCTTTAGGGTTAGTTAAAGTAGCTTTATTTCATTTATTAATGCATGCTTTGTTTAAAGCTCTGCTCTTTATGAGAGCAGGGTGTATTATTCATGGATTTAAGGGTTGACAGGATATTCGAATAATAGGAAATATAATAATTTCCTTGCCTTTTGTGAGTTCTTGTTTTGTGGTTTCTAATTTAGCTTTGGCTGGGATGCCTTTTTTAGCTGGGTTTTATTCTAAGGATTTAATTTTGGAACTTTCTCTAATAGAGGAATTAAATATTTTAAGTTTATTTATACTATTTTTTTCTACTGGGTTGACAGTGGCTTATACATTTCGTTTAATTTATTATATGGTGCGGCGTGATTATGTAATAGGAGGATCGAGAAATTTAAGAGACGGGTGAGGAGTGATAATGAAATCCTGTAGAGGGTTAGTTATTTTTTCGATTTTTTGGGGGGCTTTAATTTCTTGATTAGCCATGGATACAAGTTGTATTGTTTTACCTTCTAGTTTAAAAAAAAACCTAACTTTAACAGTGTGTTTATTGGGGGCGTTTTTTGGTTTTTTTACGTCACAGTCATCTTTTTACACAACAAAAATAAAGTTTTCTTTTTTAGTTTGACTAAGAGGTTCGATATGATTTTTACCCTATTTATCTTCTCAGCCTATGACTTATACGCCTTTAAAAATTGGTTCGGAACTTGTAAAATTAGGAGATATAGGTTGACTGGAACTTTTGGGTGGCCAAGGTATTAGAAGATATATTCAAAAAGCTTCACTACAAATTCAGTTTTGAGGATTGAATTCATTAAAGGTTTTTATTTTACAAGTGTGAATTTTAGTTTGTTATTTAGTATTTTTTTAGATCAAAATAGCTCAAAAAGAGCATTGCATTGAAGCTGCAAAGGTGACTATGCTGTCTTTTGGTATGTATATAAAGTAGAAAGAAAATGTTACAATTAATGCAAAACTCGTAGTTAGCAGCTACCAGGGGTTTCATTTTCTTATCTCGAGAAAAGGAATTTCTTCTCTTCAACGAAAATGAAGTGTGTTAAATACACTATCGGGATTAAAGTAGGACAAATTATATATCAACTTTTGATTGCAGGTCAAATATTTAAAAAACTTCTACTTTCTTAATTAAAGTTTACACTTATCTAATCATTAACAGTGATTTTGCTTCGGTTAGCTATAATTAAAGAACAAGGGTCAGAGACCAAGGACCGGGTCGAAACCGATAGCAATTTTTCGCTTCTTGTTCAAGTAATTCAGTCTAGAGTTCTTTCTTTTCACTCATAAAAGAGTCCAAGGGTAACTGCAAAGAGAAATATTCCACCTACTCCTATTCAAACTAGGGGGGGAGTAGAGCTTGAAATAATTCCTAGGGGGAGAAGAATCGAAATTTCAATATCAAAAATTAGAAATACGATAGCAATAAGGAAGAATCGAATAGAAAAAGGAATTCGGGAGGTGTTTTTAGGGTCGAAACCACATTCAAATGGTGAGGCTTTTTCTCGATCTAAAATCGTTTTTTTAGAAAATAAAGTTGAAAGAAGGATCAAAAGGGAACTAATAATTACAGAAATTGTAAAGCTTATAGATAGAAGTTTAATTGCTTAATCCAGAGGTTTTGGTCCTACAGATTGGAAGTCTATGATACTTTATATACTAATTAAGCATCCTCCTCATCAATAAATTGATACGTAAAGGAATAGTCAAACTACATCAACAAAGTGTCAGTATCAAGCTGCTGCTTCGAATCCAAAATGATGTGTAGCGGAAAAGTGGAATTTTATTATTCGGAAAAGACAAATAAAAAGAAATGTTGACCCAATAATAACATGGAGTCCGTGAAATCCTGTAGCAACAAAAAAAGTCGATCCGTAAACGGCTTCAGCAATTGAGAAGGGGGCCTCGATGTATTCATAGGCCTGGAGTATAGTAAAATAGACTCCTAAAATGATAGTAATAATAAGAGCCTGAGTGGCTTGTGTGTGATTACCTCTTATAAGGGCATGGTGTGATCATGTAATTGTAACTCCTGAGGCAAGAAGAATGGCGGTGTTAAGAAGTGGAATTTGGAAAGGGTTAAATGGAATAATGCCGGCGGGAGGTCATTGTGTACCAATTTCAACTGAAGGGGCTAGGCTGGCATGAAAAAAAGCCCAAAAGAAGGAAACAAAGAAAAATACTTCTGACACAATGAAAAGAATTATTCCTCATCGTAGATTAGTAATTACAGAGGAATTGTGGAGTCCTTGAAGAGTTCCTTCTCGGGCAATGTCTCGTCATCATTGGTACGAGGAGATAATAACAATAAAGAGTCCTAAAGAAAGAATGTAGAGAGAGTTATAGTGAAATCAGTAGGAAAGTCCTGATGTAAGGGTTAAAGCTCCAATGGAGGCAGTTAATGGTCAAGGGCTTATATCGACTAGATGAAACGGGTGATGAGAATGAGTTGTCATTAAACTTCTCTAGCATAAAGGGTAGAGAGAGTAGCGAATACATAGGCTTGAATTACAGCTACTGCAGCTTCTAGAGTTATGAGGGCAAATTGTGCTATCGTTACGGTAATAATGATGAGAATTTTACTGTTTACTATGCTTTCTCCTAGAAGAATAAGAAGAAGATGACCGGCAGTAAGATTGGCTGCTAGACGTACAGAAAGGGTAATAGGACGAATAATATTTCTAATAGTTTCGATTAAAACTATAAATGGTATGAGAACAATGGGAGTCCCAAGAGGAACTAGATGGGCAAACATGTGGTTTGTATTATTGATTCATCCATAAAGCATAAATATGACTCAGATAGTAAAAGCTATTGATAGAGTTATAGCAATATGGGCTGTTCTTGTAAAAGTATATGGTATGAGTCCAAAAATATTATTAATTAGAATGAATATAAATAATACATTGAAGAAAATAATGTTTTTATATCTTTTGAATAGAGGAATAAATTCTTTTGTAATATAGGAGGTTAACTCTGTGTATATAATTCTAGATTTAGAGAATCTAGTTCAATAAAGAGGGAAAAATACACAAAGGAAAAGAAATATAGCTATTCAATTTAATTGAAGGGAAAATGTGGCTGATATAGGGTCGAAGGATGAGAATAGATTAGTTATCATAGTCAAATTGTATAGAAGTTTTTTTTGTATTCTTTCTTATATCTGGGAGTAAGGGGAGAATTCCCGAAATAAATCATGGATAAAAGAACTAATAATAGGGAAAAAGTTATAAATATAATAAGAGCTCATATGATAGGAGACATGTGAGGAATAGAAAATTACTTAAAAAGTCACTTTAGCATGACAAGCTAATATTATAAAGTTAACTAAATTTTCTTATTCAAAATTATTAATTCAGTTTAAGAAAGAATTTATGGAAATACTCTCAACAACAATTGGCATAAAACTATGATTGGCTCCACAAATTTCGGAACATTGTCCAAAAAATAAACCAGGGCGATTTACTAAAAATGTAAGTTGATTCAATCGACCTGGAATTGCATCAGCTTTTACTCTTAAAGATGGGACAGTTCAAGAGTGAATAACATCTGTGGAGGAAACTAAAATTCGAACATAAGTGTTTATAGGAACAACTATACGGTTGTCAACTTCAATAAGTCGAAATTCTTCGTCTTTTAGATCTTTGGAAGGAACCATGTAGGAGTCGAATTCAATATCTAAAAAGTCTGAGTATTCATAAGATCAGTATCATTGGTGACCTATTGATTTAATTGTAAGAGAGGGGTTGTCATATTCATCTAAAAGATAAAGAAGATGAAGGGACGGAAGGGCAATAAAAATCAATAAAAGGGCTGGAACTACGGTCCAGATTACTTCAATTAGATGCCCTTCTAGTAAAAATCGGTCAATAAATTTGTTACTGAATATAGTTAGGATAATATAGGCTACTAATGTTGTAACAAGCGTTAAAACTAGTATTGTGTGGTCATGAAATCTAATAAGTTCTTCTATTAAGGGTGAAGCACTATCTTGGAAATTGAGTTGTGATCATGTTGACATTGTTTTCTGAAAAAAGGATTTAAACCTTTTTAGGTAGATCTTAAATCTACAGCACTAATCTGCCATATCAGAATTTATCGAATAGTAAATTGAGGAAGTTCATCGTAACTATGGAAGTGGGGAGGGGTTGTATGGGCTCACTCTAAGTTGGAAGATAGGTTTGGGCTAAAAATTGTGGGTCGTTGAGCTACTATAGCTTCTCATACAATATAAACAAACCCAAGAGTTCTGATTAATGATAATGTAGAACCAACAGATGAAACTACATTTCATGTAGTAAAAGCATCGGGATAGTCTGAGTACCGTCGAGGTATTCCTGCTAAACCTAGAAAGTGTTGAGGGAAGAAAGTTACATTAACTCCTACAAATATAGATCCAAAATGAATTTTAAGTCATTTAGGTTTTATAGTAATACCTGTAAGAAGAGGGAATCAGTAAACTGCTCCTGCTATAATACCAAATACGGCTCCTATAGAAAGAACATAGTGGAAATGAGCTACTACATAATAAGTGTCATGGAGAACAATATCAAGGGATGAGTTAGCTAGAACTACTCCTGTAACTCCTCCTACTGTGAATAAGAAAAGAAATCCAAGAGCTCAAAGAAGTGGGGGGCTATAAGAAAATTGTGCTCCGTGAAGTGTACCTAATCAACTAAAAACTTTAATTCCAGTTGGAACCGCAATAATTATAGTAGCAGATGTAAAATAGGCACGCGTATCAACGTCTATTCCAACTGTAAACATGTGATGAGCTCAAACTACGAATCCAAGGATTCCAATAGCAATTATGGCATAAATCATCCCTAGTGTACCGAACGATTCTTTTTTTCCTCTTTCTCTCGCTACAATATGGGAAATTATACCGAAAGCTGGTAAAATTAGAATGTATACTTCTGGATGCCCGAAAAATCAGAACAAGTGTTGATATAAAATAGGGTCTCCTCCTCCTGTTGGGTCAAAGAAGGATGTATTAAGATTCCGATCAGTTAATAATATTGTAATAGCTCCTGCTAGTACTGGAAGGGATAGAAGAAGGAGAATTACAGTGATAAAAACACTTCAAACAAAAAGAGGAAGGCGATCGAAGGTTAGGGTTTCAGCCCGTATATTAATAACTGTAGACATAAAGTTAATAGCTCCAAGAATGGAGGAAGCTCCGGCTAAGTGAAGAGAAAAAATTGATAAATCTACTGAGGCTCCAGAGTGAGCGATATTTCTAGAAAGAGGAGGGTAGACGGTTCATCCTGTTCCTGCTCCTGCTTCTACTAAAGATCCTCTAATTAAAAGTATAAGAGCTGGAGGGAGAAGTCAGAATCTTATATTATTAAGTCGTGGGAAGGCCATATCTGGGGCTCCTAATATTAAGGGTAAGAGTCAATTTCCAAACCCTCCGATTATAATAGGTATAACTATAAAGAAAATTATAATAAAAGCGTGGGCTGTAACAATGACATTATAGATCTGGTCATCTCCAATAAGTCTTCCTGGTTGTCCTAGTTCTGCTCGAATAAGGACTCTGAGGGCTGTCCCTACCATAACTGATCATGCCCCAAAAATTAAATATAAAGTTCCAATATCTTTATGGTTAGTAGAAAACAA